TGAGGCCTTGACTTAGAAATAGATTTTGTGCAAGAGCCCTTCCTGTCTGATAGAAAAGGATCCCGTGATCCGAAATCGAGATTGACCGGGATTCCACAGCCCAAGTTTGCCTATGAAGAGCAAATCGAATTGTATTCGTGTCTATAATGGATTTTTTTTGTGTAATACTAATCGATAGGGCCTCATTGGTAAGTGCTGCAAGATCTTGTGTGGTTAGAGACCAGAATCGATTAGTATCGAACATTTCCTTTTCCAAGTGAAATCCTCTAGTATATGAAAGAGTGAAAAAGCGCTCTCGTTCTTGTGTACTAAGAAGCCTTCGTACCTTAATGCATGTATTGAATCTATTTGAAGCTATTAGAGCGGGATCCACTTTTTTGGGAAGATGAGTCGAAGCAATAACAAGAGTATTTCTAGTGGAACGTCCTTCCCAATCCCCAGAGAGAGAGTTCATTAATCCGGCCAGGGTTGTCCTATCCTCCAGATCCACATCATGAATGTTTGGAATCCATAATATGCAAGGAGTCATTGCTCTTACTAATGCGAATTGAAGGGAGATACCAAGTAGGTGCCGGTCCCATTCCTCCATCCATAACTCCCACAACTCCGTCTCCGCCTCGTCCAGCTCATCCACATCATGACCCTCAATTTCGTTGATGAGAATGGACTCAGGTAAAAAATTTAACTGAGCATCAACAGAAATCCCCACATCAATCATATCCTCAATAGCATGCGTATACTCAATACCATCAAGATCACGTCTCGTATCCATCTCAGCCTGATCCTCAATCTCGTCATCCTCACGAGTATCAGGAAGACTCCACTCCTCAATACCCCAGGAAGTGTCCTCCTCTTCCTCCACCTCCACACTAAGACTCGTATCGTCATACACATACTCCAGCTGATCACCATAGATCTCATCCAAATGCTGGAAAAAAGGCCAGGAGGAGCGCGCTTCCATCTCTAACGTAATAAGGGGAAAGTGGGTATTTGTCGCTAGGGATTTGATCAAATAGGATCGTCCAGTTCCTATAGAACCTATCACTAAAATACCCCTAGGGGGGGATAGGTCTAAGCGGAGCGAAAAGGGTTTTTCATGAGATGGGAAATGAAAACCATTAACCCCACACGAGGTTTTTGAATAAGTCATTGTCTGATAATGAGCAAGGAATATCCGTCTTTCTGCTAAAGAGGATGTATTGAACTCATAACCCAATAGATACTTCTTCTGAAGCTCAACTAAGTGTCGTAAGTACATTTCTCCCGGTTGTTCAATCATTTGAGAACCAGAGGCATTCTTTGAACTCTGAGTCAGACTCAATAGAATTTGATCAACCCCTTTTTCTGTCGTTAAGGTGAGGGTGGAGAACTGAAGCAAGTTGCCTCTGTCGCAATCATCAATAGCCACAGAGGTCGAGAGCAAGGATTCTATTTTATCATCAATCCAAGCACCATACACCCTTTCTCTTTTTCTTATCAATGAATAGATCTCTTTACTTGTATGACTTAGATGTCTCGTATTTATCGAAAAAGTGATTCGATCGATGGGATTTGGTATGAGACTGATAAGATCGCTGATATCGATGAGATTGAGATTCCAATTAGAAAAGATTGATTCGACCCCATAAGCGCGACCACCACCCTCTAGCATGTTGCCGACTACAGAAAGAGACTCCTTTAGTTCTTCCATAGCAACTAGAAAGAGATTCTTTAATCCGAAAGAATTCAGTTCAGATGGAGGATACCTATCCATAAGTTTTCGCAACTCAATCGTGTATGATGGAATCATCAAATCTTTGACCTTTTTGAGCTCTGTCTGTAACTCACCATAGTCTTTGGAAAGACGGGAAAGATATGTACAAACGAGATATCCAGCAACAAGAAGAAGTAAAAGGGTTGAATAGAGGAACTCCAGAACATTGGGTGATCTCAGATGTGTATGTGTCAATAGAAATGGTGACTCATTATTTCGACGAATCCTTTCTGCAGACAGAGTAAGATTTCGTAAACACATCCTCGAAATCTCCCTTATCCGGTTCCTTTGTGGAAGAACCCATTTTTCCTGAAGAATTTGCCACGGTCTAATGACCCCCTGCCTAATATCATCCCTAAGATCACCCAGAATATGATCAAAAAGGGATACACAATTTTGACGGATACCTAGACTGAGTATCGGCAATAGGTCTGAAAAAAGATCTAAAAATAGCAAAGTTAGATATTTGTACCCTGTCGAAGTAAGGAACCATGGCATATATGTTTGGAAGAGATTCCATTTTGAGAGAAGGGTTCGATACATCTTCGAGAGAAGAGTTCGATACATCTGCCCTTTCTCAACGCATTTCTTTAGATTTCGACCAAGATTCCGTTTTTTCCTCTTTTCGGACGGTAAATCTTTTTCAGAATATGGAGTGTGAATCAAACCCATGTTTGAATTGAAATTGGGATCTTGATGCAAGTTCTTCCTTTCTGAATCAGATAAATGAATATCTGAAAGAGGTTGAAAATAAGTTCTTTCCAAATTGACCATTTGTCCCTCTGTTAGAGGTGTTTCAGAAATGTCGGCGATCGAGTAAAGGGCTCTATCAACTAATGGAACAGATCGAGTTGGGAAATGGAAAGATTTGCACAAGTTATACCTTTCGTCACCACTTTGTGGAAAATCGTCAGGTATGAGTATCTTAGATACCTGAGGTATGAGTATCTTAGATACCTCTGACTCGATTGGTAAAAGAGTAGCTCTCTCCCCAAAAGCATGTTTTTCGCCGCACAAAGAAAATGCTTTCTTGCGAATGAAGAAAGTATTAAGGAATTGTCCATACAAAAAATCAGAAGTCTTGAAACGAGCTTTTTCCACAACAAAAGGGAAGATTTTGTTACAATAGAAGGAGAACGGATGTGGATTATTCAAGAATCGAAGTCTATTTGCTTTATAAAAAGCAGATATCAATGAACTTCTATCAAATGCTTTCACGGGATTCAGCCAATTCTCTTCATCGTCGGATAGAATTGATAAATAGGAATCCGTGTTATCAATTGTTCCTACAATTTTGGATTTTTGGGAAGTCTCATGATCATCCAATAAGCAGGGTTTCAATTTGTTCAAATGAACGATTTGAAGACCTATTGATTCTAACAACTGATTGCAGGGTTGATCAGTCGGACCCTTCAATTCATAGATGCGGATCTCGGACCTATGAATGGGGATATTCCCGCAACTCACAAAGAAAAAAGGGAGTACCTTCGACACCAAGGGAAGTACCTTCGACACCAAGAGAGGTAACTGCGACAACAAGAGAGGTAACTGCGACAACAAGACAGAAAGTGACTTGTACAAAAAGGAACGAACTAAGACGAACAAAAATAAAAGACGTGCCTTAGACTTAGGAAAATCTTGTTTGTCAATAAACACGGACCAATCAATCGAATATTGAGATTGATTGAATCGATCGAAGACTGCTTGAAAACGGCTCTTCTGCACTTGAAAACGGCTCTTCTGCACTTGAAAACGGCTCTTCTGCACTTGAAAACGGTTCTTCTGCTCAGAAACGAAATCTTCCAAATGTTCCTGGAAATTCTTGCCCCCCTTGGACCATTTGTCTCTATATGCGGCAGGATCCCGATTCATGGATCTCTCGATAAAAAGAAGAGGATCGAAGCTTTTCTTTCGACTCTTTTTCAAACTCGATAAATGTCGGTTGACCGTATATTTCATTAGAGTTCTATGACTCAGAGTATCATTTCCTATTTGAGCCCCTGGAATTCCAGACTCGAAGTTGCGAGCGGATCGATTCTTTTTAATGAATCGATCCAATACCTTTCTTATGTACCCCTTCTCTTGGATGTGAATCAGATCCATTTTCGGACTATATTGATTGACTGCCCTCATTATGTTCTTGATAGCAAATACCACTCTTTTTGGATCTTCCAAATCATTCCCGCAGGAGATCCGGACCCCTTTTTTTAGGATCCTTCCATAAAGAGATTCATTCTCTTCATAAAAAAGAGGAGGTAGAACCAATAAAGATTTCTTTTTCGACTCATCCCTGGAGTGGAATACCTCACTCAAGGATTGTTTTTGATCCAATCCGTAGGAATAAATAGAAAAGGAAAATCCCTTATGATACACCTGATCTGGCTCGGTTAGTGATAGAGTGAATAGAGCCGCCCTTTCTTCAAATCGCTCTTCTGATTCAAAATCGCGATCTAACGTGTATCCCCCCCTGCTACGGTCATGGAATTGATTCAATAAATAAAAAAATGGATTTTTTTTGAAAAATGAAATCTTCTTGGAACTGTCCACATTCAGTTCATCCTTCGGAACCCTATCACATCCCGGATCTGATGAAATAGGATAAATTGATACGGTCTTTTGTAAATACGTAATGATCTTGAATAGATTCACTATTTCTTTCTTTTCCGATACCCGGTAGGGTACAAAAGAAAGGTCTTGCTTCAACAATTTCTGATCTCTAGTGAACCTCTCAGTAGGATTCGAACTCAGATAAAGTTCTGACCATCTGTCAGAGAAAAAAGAACGAAGGGATCTTGTAGAATTACCAAGAAATTCTTTGATTTCTTCCTCTGTTCCTTCCAAGGAAGGAGAAGGATGCCAAAGAATCGATTCTTCTTTTATTTGTTGAATCTCTCTTTGTCTTTGATTGATCAATGTGGGATATTCTGAATCTTCCAGAAAATTCAGATATTTGCTCTTTTTCTCTTTGAATGAGATCTCAATCCCAGCCACGGTTTTATGAGCTCTTTTACAACTAGAATCCCTCCCTTTTCCCATCCAGCTCCACCACCACCGCGAACCCCATCTGGATTCGGGCATGATCGACTTTTGAGTTATTGGGAGAGCCCAAGTACTCTCATTCGGATCCAGGAAAGAGCTCTCAGGGATCTTTTTTCCTTTTGGAAGATAGAGGAGCGGAAGAATCAACCTATTGATATTGGAAAACCCAATAGATTCTTCCAATGTATCATTTCTGTGTCCAATGGGA